ACTCCAACCTCCCCATGAATTGGTTATTCCTAAACGAGTCATGAAGGGTATAACGAACATACCCTGTCTCCACATTGGATCAAGAACAGGGTCAGAAGGATCAAAAACTGCTAATTCATACAGAGCCATCGAGCCCGCCCAACCAGCAACCAGAGCTGTATGCATTATATGAACGGAAAGCAACCGGCCAGGATCATTCAATACAACGGTATGAACACGATACCAAGGCAAACCCATGGAAAATACCCCTTTCGCAAAGAAAAATAGACACTACGTAACTTTATTGCATTGGAAAAGACTATACTATGACTATCCTATGGACCTCCCTTGTTCAGTGGATTATTTCCTAACAAAGGTTCAGTTAATATTTATTCTGTTCGTAATAATGAAAGAATTCTGTTCGTAGGAACAAAGAGAAGCAGATTTATTTTATACTCGATAAGTACCAATATGCAATGGGGATTGATACCATTTTCTATGAGAAAATGCGTCCATCCTTATTGATCATTAGAAGGACCTATTCATAAAAATTTTCCTTTATTTATTTTGTCTTTCTTTCTGAATTTTTCTAATCTATGGATAAAATAAATATGATAAAGCCAATATGATAAAGACAATAAAACCATATTGTTACGTTTCCATATCAAAGTGAAATAGAGTATTTCCTTCTTTTTTCTTTTAATTCATGCCTGTTGGTCTGCCGAAAATACCGTACCCGCTGCCAAATGATGACGACGATGAAGAGTCAGAGTGGACTGACTTATAGTGTGACTTGTCAGATCTATTGGGTCATATGGGATTTCCCCGTTCTCTCCCCCGATCGAGAGATCCTCTGTTTCGCCCAAGAAAGATAAATTGAATCATCAAAAAATTGGAGCGTGAAGTGCAATTAGATGCATTGTTTGGGGGAAGTCAGAATACTATTCTTAATTAGAATAATTTATGGTTGGCTTGGGTTGGACTCAAAAAATGAAGTATCCAGGCTCCGTTTAGCAAAAACCCAATTGGGAATATATCTATGATTACTACGTGTATCATAAATGATGCCTGTTTGTTATTTAGAAAGTCATAACAAAAAGAAATGGTGATGGGACGATTTGTCCTATATGTACAAATCAAAATCGGGCGGATCTTGACCCGGAGTAGAGCATAAACCTAAAAAGATGAAAGAGATCCATTCAGGAACAAGAAAATACCATCGTGATTTGGATTGAATCTCGATGAAACAATACATCAATGAGAAGTTAATTCGATAAGTTTATTGACATTTTTCTATTATAAGAAAGAAAAGAAGTCAAAATTCGTCTTTATTGAAAAATCGAAGAAAAAGCCCTTTCGTTAGAAGTTCGAAAAAAAATGCTATGAAAAAGAATAGGAAAAAAGAAAGAGGACTGGAATCTATACATTGATTCGTTTTTTTCGCAATTGTTTTTTGAACCGTATGCATCAAAAGGTGCATGTACGGTCCTCTAAGGAATAGAATTTTTCCTTACTCAACGGACTTTATCGACGAAGAATGCTTATTTTAGGCGGTGAAATTACTTCAGAGATCGCGAATGTTATGACAGGTGCTTTGATATTTTTCAGTCTCGCGGATTCTAGCAAAAAGTTTAAATTTTTTATAAACTCTCTTGGTGGATCAGTAATAGATGGAATAGCCATTTATGATACTATAGGGACTATTCTCGCACCAGTCGAGACAATAGTTATGGGAATAGCCGCGTCAATGGCATGTTTTATCCTGAATGGAGGAAATTCACGTATAGCATTCCCTCACGCTTGGCGCCAATGAGGTTTTTTTATTTAAGAGAAAAAAGAAAACTATGCCTTCGCCATATGAATATTAAGTAATAATAGCATGGCACTTCGAATTCGATATGAAAAATTTTTGTATTGTTTTTTTTTTCAAAAGATTCGATTATGTATCGAGAGAGTAGTATGAGAGAAAAGGTATTTCCGATTTTCTCTTATCTATCGGGAGTCCAATTCAGCGTCACAAACTTTTTTGTTTTCACACCGAAGGGCTCTTAACAATATTTATGTTAGAAAAAAAAGAGTGCGAAAAAAAACAAGATTTTTCCTTTTTTGGTTGGATCAAAAAGAAACTTTGGGATTGCTGAATCAAAGACAAAAAAAGAATCCATTTTAAAATAGAAAAGCAACGGAGCCATCATAGTATTTTTAACTCCTCCGAAAGGAAGGGTGGCAATTTGATCATTTACCCATCTGGGGCTGAGAGATTCTATTTTTATCTTTCTTGAATGGAAAGTAAGGGTCAATTTCAATTTGATTGTAGAGCCGTATGCAATGCACAAAAGACGATGCCCGTACGGTTGTTCAATTCTATCTTTTTTTCCTATTATTCTTTATCTTTCTTTTCTGTTCGTTTCACACAGCAGATAGAGAATCCTTTTATCATCAGGGTAATGATGCATCAGCCCTCTAGTCCTTATATGGACGAAAAAGACGTAGACATTTTCCTGGAACTGGAGGAAATAAAAAGAATGAACGGCATCATCATAGATGGTTTTAGCAAAACGACGTTGAAATCACACGCGACAATAAAGGCTGACATGCGAAGAGACCTTTCTATGTCAGCAATAGAAGCCCAAGAGTATGGACTTGTTGATCTTATAGCAGGAAAAAATGTTTTTGAATTTCCATGAATTGAGATCCTATCTCCGGGCTTACTTCTATTAGAGAAATAAAATCAATTTTGCGCGAATCCGTGATTTGAGGTTTTATTTCCGATTTTACTATTCGTATTTTTAACTAGAAAAAATTAATAATGATCCGGTTAGGATCAATCTAAGCCAGCCCATTATGTATATGATTCAATATGCCAACAAGTCAACAACTTCTTAGAAATGCAAGACAGCCAATTCGAAATGTCGTGAAAACCCGCGCTCTTCGGGGATGTCCCCAGCGTCGAGGAACATGTACTAGGGTGTATGTGCGACTCGTTTAGATTATGAACTGACACAAAAAAAGCAAGAAAACCGCTTTCCAGTATGAATGATGAGTACCAGTGAATAGGATAGAATGGAAGAAGGAACTCCATTCACTATCTAAAACTAAAATAAGCAAATCAATCCCTCTATTGTGTAGAAAGTTTATGGTTTCCATTGGTGCAAATCCAATCAACTGAATTTAAGATGAGAAGCAATTCTCCATTGGTAGCAAATGGTTATCCATTAAGCGGAGGAAATCTTATTGAAATTCAAAAAAAAAAAAACAGAAAAATGAAGTTCTCACTCGGTCAAGAACGGACTACGAGGGTCAGCTACCCAGCTAACTTTCATAATTAAATACCGTTACTGTATAGGTGGGTCTCAGTGTGAAAGACCTGTTACTGAGTAATTCAGGGGTAGAGCCAAAGAGTGTGGTGTGAACTATACAAGTTACCAATAAGATTGATTAAATGAAGTAAAGGCTCCGGTGTATAGAGAAGACCTCACCGTTTAAGAAATAACCATAGAAACGATGGAACCCACTATTTCTTTATCCATTCAATTTATATTTCTTTTTCTATTTTTGACACCTAGCAAAAGAAAATTTCTTATTTCTTTAGTAAAATACCTAAACAAAGAAAAAATCGTGGTCGGGAAGGTTATAGTAGCCAAAGCCATTGGAATTTGTATTTTATACATTGGAAAAATCCGTTTGATTATTAATAGACCAGGACGGGGAAAAGAATAACTGAAAGAAAAGAAATAGTTATTCGTCAAAGTTTTATTTATTCAATGACCAGAACTAAACGCGGATATCTAGCTCGGAAACATAGAACCAAAAGTGGTTCATTTGTATCAAGTTTTCGAGGGGCGCATTCAAGACTTACTCGAACTATTGCTGAACAGGAAATAAGAGCTTTGTTTTCGGCTCATCGGGATAGGGATAAGCAAAAGAGAAATTTTCGTCGTTTGTGGATCACTCGGATAAACGCAGCAATTCGAGAAAGGGTACTATACTATAGTTATAGTAAATTCATATATGATCTATACAAGAGACAGTTGCTTTTTAATCGTAAAATACTGGCCCAAATAACTATAGCAAGTAGGAATTGTCTTTATATAATTTCCAACGAAATCAGAAAAGAAGTAGAATACACCGGAATAATTGTAAATAGAGTTGCCCGGAGAATGTACTCCGGACAGGGGGAGTGGAAATTACTATGAGAAAATATGCTAAAGTAGTCAAAATGAATGAACGCGTTCAATAAAAAATCTTTTTTTGCGATTCGTTTTTTTCTTACGACACGAGAATCAAATCTGGATTCTCGGATTTGTCGAACAAAACACCAATCCGCGTTTGAGTTCGGATTGAAATTCTGATTCAAGTGAACAAAGAATAAGCCTATTTATTTATGGTTCTAAGACCAGTCGGTCTAGCAGTCGGCTTGATTCTTTCTCTGGTTCTAAGCCCAGTCGTTCTAGCGGTCCGCTTGGTTCTTTTCAATTTTTTCTCATTAGTGAGAAAAGGTAACAAAGCTAAAATACGAGCGTGTTTTATAGCAAGAGTAATAAATCGTTGTTGTTTCAAGGTTAATCTAGTCACTCGTCTAGATAATATTTTTCCTTGTTGACTAATAAATCGACTAATTAAACTAATGTTTTTCGGATCAATTCGATCCCCCGGTTTAATCGGGGACAAACGCCTACGAAAAGATCGCTTTTTGTTCTTTTTTTTACGAAAAGGTCGCTTGGATTTATCCATGGTTTGTTTGTTTAGTTTATTTATTATCCCGAAAATCCTATTTCTTAATTGTCATTTTAACCCCAAACAAATAGGATTATTTTCTATTTCAATATGTTCTATATAATTCTATATAATGGAATTTTTTCCCTTTGAAAGATAAGACATACTTGGTTCGATCTATTTGTTTATTTCCCCATGAATCATATGTTTGGAACAATAGCGACAGAATTTTCTCAATTCTAATCGATTAGGCGTATTGTGCCGGTTCTTTTGAGTAATATATCTGGAAATTCCCGTTGACACCT